AACTAGATAAAAATCTATCATGGTCAGCAAAGTTGTTTCTTTATTTGTGTTTGCTCTGTTAGTTAATAATTTCAATTTCATTAAGAAAAATAAACTAAATAAATGGAAAATACAAATTGATAGAATTCCTCTTATTTTTTCTTCAAATCCAAAAAATTTCTCTTTTTTTTATACATAGGTCGTCGATTTGGCATTGGAAAAAGGGCTGGGTGCCCTTCTAGTAAATAGTTCAAACTATTTTATCGATATGAGTGTTTTATATCAGATAAATTCTACACTGGCTATTTCCCGTTTAAAGCATTTCGAGACTAATACTAATGTAGTTGTAGAAAGAGTACCCCTTTTTGCCCGGACTTCAAGCAGTTTAGCTTTAACCGTGTTAATGGTCTCACATTATTGGTCTATAGAAAATCAAAGTCAATTTACCAATAAGTCGCGAAATGCTATGGTTCTTCCATATGATTTCTGAAGTTATTCAGAAGTAATTCGTCGAGATCGTGCACCTTTTCTTATTTATTTTAGCAAAAAAAAAATAAGAAAAAATATTCTAAAGTGCAGCCGGATGGATCCAATCTATTCTTGAAATAGACAACTCGCACACACTCCCTTTCCAAAAAAAATCAATACACCAACCACTACAGTTAGATTTATTAGATTTGTTGCTAAAATATCGGTATTAAGCCCGAAACTCCCAGCGAATGGCCAGTGAGCTAAAAAAACGAAAGATTGGGTTACATTTTTCATATGTTCTCCTCTTATAGATAGGACGAACAAAGAAGAAAGTTTTTCGATCACTTACTTCGCTCGCCCTTTTTTGATCGGTTTTTTAATGCAAATAGATTCAATCTAATAATTTCTTTTAGATTAAGTCTTAGGTCTCGTTTGACCTGTGAAAGATCTCCTTTGTTGAAATGCTCCCCAAATTCCTAAAAAAAAAAAAAAAAAGAAAAAAGTATCTAATCTAAAGGACTCATTTTCTTTTTTAGGATTAAACAAAAGGGTTCGCAAATAAAAGCGCTAGTGCCACAACCAGTCCATAAATTGTTAAAGCTTCCATAAAAGCTAGACTAAGCAATAAAGTACCTCGTATTTTACCTTCTGCTTCTGGTTGTCTCGCAATACCTTCTACAGCTTGTCCTGCAGCAGTGCCTTGACCAACCCCAGGCCCAATAGAAGCAAGCCCTACGGCCAATCCAGCAGCAATAACGGAAGCAGCAGCAATTAGTGGATTCATGGTGAGTTCCTCGTGTCAAAAAAAAAAGAAATGGTTAAGGATATAGATCTAACCTGACTCCGCCCCTCGGAATGCATATATACTTTAACTCTTCCGTAATATAGTCTATTCTCTCCCCTACAACTCTAGGTTGTATATTCATAGGCATTGCGAACTATTTTGTTTTCCAACTAAGAGGATTATCCGGAATCATGCATGAATTGGACTAAGCTAAAAAAAAAAAAGACTATTGCGAAAACTAGTCAATTCAATGATGACCCTCCATGGATTCACCTATATAGGCTGCGGCTAACGTTGCAAAAATAAGAGCTTGAATACCGCTTGTAAATAATCCAAGAAACATGACCGGTATAGGGACTACTAAGGGGACTAAAGAAACAAGAACAACAACGACTAATTCATCCGCCAATATATTTCCGAAAAGTCGAAAACTAAGCGATAATGGTTTTGTGAAATCTTCTAGGATGTTAATTGGTAAAAGGATTGGGGTTGGTTTAATATATTTCTCGAAATAACTCAATCCTTTTTTGCTAAGACCCGCATAAAAATATGCCGCTGATGTTAGTAAAGCTAAAGCAACAGTAGTATTTATATCATTCGTGGGCGCTGCTAATTCCCCATGGGGTAACTCTATAATTTTCCAAGGTAAAAGAGCACCTGACCAATTCGAAACAAAAATAAAAAGGAACATAGTTCCAATAAAGGGAACCCAGGGACCATATTCTTCTCCAATCTGAGTTTTGCTCAAGTCTCGAATAAACTCAAGTACATATTCGAAGAAATTCTGACCGTCGGTCGGGATGGTTTGTGGATTCCGAACAGCTATGATAACTGAACCTAGCAAAATAGTAATTACGACCCAAGAAGTGATGAGTACTTGGGCATGAATTTGGAAACCTCCTATTTGCCAATAGAAGTGTTGGCCTACTTCTACACCCGATATATCATATAACCCCTTGAGTGTTTTAATGGAACATGGTGTAATATTCATATTGTCCTCTGATAAAAATTGAACTTCAAAAAAGGAATTCTTTTGATTCAAGCATCTCTTTCTCAACTCAGCAACTTGAAGTATTAATCTTATATTTAAGATACCAAGAAATCACATCAGATCATAATATATATCAATACCCTTTAATATATATCAATATTCCCCTTCTTTTATCTATGCAAAACAAAAAAGAATAGTAACTAATCCTATAAATCTACGCAGTTGCTCAAGAATTCGCTATTCTTCTTAATCAACGATTTCTTATATAGAAAGAACGACCCTCAGAAATTGCAAATACTAATTTGTTAAGAATTAATCGAATTGAAGTCATAGTGTCATCGTTGGCAGGAATCGATATATTCGCGAGATCTGGGTCACAATTTGTATCGACTAAAGAAATAGTAGGAATCCCCAAAATGGCACATTCCCGAAGAGCTATATACTCTTTTTGCTGATCAAGGACGATCACAATGTCAGGCAACCTCGTCATATATTTGATCCCGCCGAGATATCTTTGCAAGGTAGATAATTTTCTCTTTAAGATTGCCGCATCTCTTTTTGGGAGATGGTGAAATTTTCCCATTTTTTCTTCTGCTCTTAAGTCTCTAAATTGAGAAAGTCTAGTTTTGGTAATCGACCAATTCGTTAACATACCACTGAACCATTTTTTATTAACATAATGACAACGAGACCTTATTGCGGCTGATACTACTAAATCTGCTGCTCTTTTTTTGGTACCAACAATTAAGAAGCTTTTTCCCTGACTTGCTGCATCAAAAACTAAATCACAAGCTTCTGATAAAAAACGAGCTGTTCTAGCGAGATTTGTAATATGAGTACCTTTACGCTTTGCCGAGATGTAAGGGGCCATTTTAGGATTCCATTTCTTAATACCATGACCAAAATGAACTCCCGCTTCTATCATCTCTTTCAAATGGATGTTCCAATATCTTCTTGTCATTTTTTCCACACTTCCTTTTTATTTTTTTTTTCATCTTACCATTACGGAATTAATTTCTTTTTGAAGATTAAGAAAGAGCTAAAATAACTTGAAATAAATAATAATTGTTCCGATGGAACCTTCTACTCATAATTGACCGTTGATACACTACACGGTATAAACATAGCCTTAATGAATTAACTGACTTCTTTTATTTATTAATTAAAATACTTAATTAATAAAATCTAAAATAAGACCTGTTAGCATTCTAAGGTCAAAAATATAGTTTAAATTCAAGTAAAAAAATTGCTTTATGTATACTTAAATCCTATAAATAGGGGATAATAAATGACTTAAATCATACAAATAGGGGTAAACGGGGCTTCTGATGTTTCATAGAAATTGTTTGTTACGTCAGAATTAGAAGAAACTAATTCTGTATGGAGAAACAAAATATCTCTCATTTCCGACGCGAATAGATTTTTTTTTTGAATTTCCAAATAAAGGTTCTTGTCTTGTGGGGAACGATACACAAATTTTTTCAATCCGGTACCAACAGGTATAATCCCCCCCAGAACTACGTTTTCTTTCAGGCCTTTCAACCAATCAATACGACCTCGTAGGGCAGCTTTTGCTAAAACTCGAGCAGTTTCTTGAAAACTTGCTTCAGATATGAAACTTTGGGTATTCAGGGAAGCCCTTGTTATTCCCAATAAGATTGCCCGATAATAGATCGATTCATCTAAAGCCCGCCCTGCTCGTTCCGCTCGCAATAGTCCTATTAATTCCCCAGGTAAAAAAACATTAGACATTCCATCTTCGGAAACCCTTACTTTTGATGTTACTTGGCGTATAATAATCTCTATATGTCTATTATGGATCTGTACCCCTTGGGATCGATAAACCTTTTGGATCTTATTAACCAAAGAGATACGACTTTGGGCTATGGTTAGCTCAGCTCCAATCAAGAATCCCCAGGGAACCCCAAGAATTCTTGGTATACGTTCATTCCAATCCTCAATTCTCCTTTCGAGATTCGGCGATAGTGAATCAATTGAACGCGCTTCGAAGATTTGTTCCACTTTTGGAAGACCTTGCGTTATATCACTAGATCTTGATTTTTCATATATAAACGTAACTAACCTGTCTCCTTTGTAAAGGATTTTTCCATAATGACCATGAACAGTTGCTCCTATAGTGGCCAAATAAGGCTTAGCTGCTCTTAGAACAAAGGAGTCCATATTAACAATGAAAATTTGACCAGATTTTTTTATGTGCGATTTAAATAGACATACATTTTCACAAATAAATTGTCCAAGGTGAATTATTGCCGATGTCTCTTCCCATGAGTCATGATGGAGAGAGTGCCAATTCAAATGGAATGGCTCCAACATGATGTTACTGTCGAAATTCGAAATCCTTTTATTTTCGTCTATTAAAGAGTATTTAAGTCCTTGAAGTACTTGGAAGGTATGTTTCAAATTGTCAAGGAACAAGTATTTTTTTAACAAAATCGGATTATGCGTTAATAAATAGTAAGATGAAGAAAAATTCGATATACTAGGTACAATAGCGCCTAAGAGCCCAAAAATATCTAGAATAGGAATTCTAGGATTCGATTCTTTTACCGCATTGGGATATTTCGAATTCTTGAATAAACCAATTCGAGAACAGTTGGATGCCAACAAAATCATCAAAGATGGATATTCTTTATTTCGATTCAACAAGGTGCCAATAGCTTCTTGATGTTGGCTAAGTGATTGAATCTTCGCCTTGGAATAAAAGGAATTGGTATTGTTGGGATCTAACCTATTATTGGGAATCAGTCCTACACTTGTCCTATCATATCTTCTTCGTGTAGACGAAATACTAGACTTGACTAACTCAATTCTTAGGAAATCGCGAATCAGATCATTTGTTCTTACCTCAAGAAGAGAAGCACGAGCCCCCTCTTTTTCTTCTTGTTCCCAATTCACTACTAAGCAAGTTCGAACGAATTGACTATTCGTGTGATAAATTCTTTGAGTTAACTTGCTATTTTCATGAGAAATAAAATTCACAAGTCGAAGTTGGAGATTATGCTCTTCTTGCAGGAGATCCTGCGGGAAAAGTGTTGCTAAATTTCTCCCTTCGTCCATTTCATATGCGACTGCAGGTCGAACCGAAACAAAATACTTTTCCTTGCTTTTGATAATTTTTTTCCGTTGAACATAAACCCAATTTTTCCTTTTTTTTGATTCCTTAAAATCCTTTTTTTCTCTTTCTGGTGGTATCAAACTGCCCCCTAATATCTTATCCGCCTCTTCAGGAAAATGAATATCTCCGGAAAAGATTTTGAGTTCTGTATGGCTTTTTTTTCTCTTCACTCGGACCAATCCACCTAGTCGACTTTTTGTATTTTTTGTGAGTTGTGTATCGACTCCAATAATACTATTGTCAAGTACCTTTAGGGATGAGGATCTCGGCAAGATATGCAGTTCTTGAAGAATGAAAAAAAACCGATCTACTTCTTTTTGGTATTTTAGACTAAATTCTTTTGTTCCTCGATGCTCAATAAAACCCTCTTTTTTTAAGATAGAATCTTCCTCCGGGCTCCCATATTCGTCTTCTGAGTCTTCCTCTGAGTCTTCTTCTAAAGTCCCATATTCCTTCTCTGAGCCATCTTCAGAGCTCCCATATTCGTCTTCTGAGTCTTCCTCTAGAGTTCCATATTCGTTCTCTCGGGTTTTATATTCGTTCTCTGGGCCCCCGTATTCTTCCTCTGAGTCTTTCTCGAGAGTCCTATATTCGTCCTCTAGGATCCCATATTCATCTTCTAGGGTTTCATATTCGTCCTCTAGAGTCCTATATTCGTCTTCTAGGATTTCATATTCGCCCTCTCCCTCTCGGGTCCTATATTCGTTCTCTGGTCTCTCATATTCATCCTCTGAGTCTTCCTCTCGAGTCCTATATTCGCTCTCTGGGCTCTCATATTCATCCTCTGAGTCTTCCTCTCGAGTCCTATACTCTTCCTCTCGGGTCCGATATTCTTCCTCTTGGGTCCAATATTCTTCCTCTTGGGTCCAATATTCTTCCTCTTGGGTCCGATATTCTTCCTTTAGGGTCCTATATCTAAATTTAACAATTCCTGAACCCCTTTTATCTTTTCTGTATCGTGGATCGTCAAAATAAGCAAAAATAGTATTTATACGTAAAACACCCATAAAGGGTATTTCAATTGAAATACCCAAACAGGATATTAGCTCTTTCTCTTGTTCTTGATGATATTGTAATGGAATGACGAACCTATTTCTTCGCTTTTTCGCCAACAAATCCGAATTATCTTGAAGAATAGAAGGATAGAAAAAATTCCAATGACCGTTGGACACGATTCGATTTGGCGTTAAATAATTACGAATTTCCCTATCTTTTTTGCCAAAAGTATCCAACAGTCTATGGCTTACTTGATCATTAGCCATTGAGAGGTCAAAGATATATCTTCCATCAACAGAAAAATAATAAGTATTCATTTGATCTTGATCCTTGTGGAGCGAAAAAGATGCTATACTGGATCTGCACATACTTACTGACAATATCCATAAATGGCTTGTTTTTGGTAATCGACGAAGATTACCATATTGATATTCGGGCGCATGGTAAACATCAGTACTCCAGTGCATTTCCCCGTCTGATTCGGAATAAATATGCTTTTGTACCTTTTCTTTAAAATGCAAAGTGGACGTTCCGGCACGAATCTCCGCAATTACTTGTTCGGATTCTACATATTGATCATTTTGCACTAGAATCAAGCTTTTTAACGGAATATTAACACTATGTAGAATATCCTGACTCTGAATAGTTACATGCAAGTCTATATAGCATAGAAAAGCAGGCTGCCCATGACGGGTACGTGTGGGGTGAACCAAATCCTCATTGAATTGGATTTTTCCATTCGAGGGGGATCGTACAAGGTCGGCAGTACCCCCTGTGAATACTCCACCAGTATGAAAAGTTCTTAATGTTAGTTGAGTCCCTGGCTCCCCAATCGATTGACCCGCAATAATACCTACAGCTTCTCCCAATTCGACCAGATCCCCATGAGTGGGACTCCGCCCATAACATAATTGGCAGATCCAAGATGTGCTCCGGCAAGTAAAGGGGGTTCTAATATATATTGGTTGTGCTCGAAAGGGTTGTGCTCGAAAGGCAGTTATAAGTCGATTGACTAATCCAATTCCAATATCTTGATTTCGAGCAGCAATGCATCGTGAACCAATATATATATCGTCTGCTAATACACGACCAATTAGTGTTTGGACAAAAAGTTTTTCCGTCATCCCATTTTGAGGACTCACAGAAATACCTCGGATAGTACCACAATCTCTTCTACGCACAATAATATGTTGAACTACTTCAACAAGTCTACGTGTAAGATAGCCAGCATCCGCTGTTCGTACAGCAGTATCTACAACCCCTTTTCGGGCTCCGTAGCAGGAAATTATATATTCTGTCAAAGAAAGTCCCTCGCGTAAATTGCTTTGAATAGGTAAATCAATCATTTGTCCTTGAGGATCCGCCATTAACCCTCTCATACCTACTAATTGGTGTACCTGAGATGCATTTCCTCTGGCTCCTGAAAAAGACATTAGATAGACTGGATTAGAAGGATCCGTTATTCGAAAATTAGAATTCATTTCTTGTTTCAAATATTCACTTGTAGCATACCATATCTCAACGGATTGGCGTAATTTTTCTACCGCGTGTACAGCCCCATAATAATAGTGTTTCTCCAAAAGAAAACTTTGTTGTTCCGCGTCTTGGACTAACCATCCTTTAGAGGGTATTGTTAAAAGATCCTCGATTCCTAAAGAAATCGATGTAGTAGTGGCTTGATGGAAGCCCAGAGTCTTTATTTGATCCAGTATATGGGATGTATATCCCATTCCGAAATGATCTATTAATCTGCTAATAAGTCGTTTCATAGCAGTTCCGTCTATCTCTTTATTATGAAAGACCAAGTTGTCCCGTTCCGCCATACATAAGTACCCCCTTTTTTGGCTGAGTAGGATTCGACAATTGCTGAGTAGGATTCGACAATGGGCCTGAGTCAGTGATTCGAAAACTTAATTTACTCCCTTTCCTCAATCTCAATCTGGATTTGCGCGGCAAAAAAGATGGTACTAGCAAAATAGGAATGCCCCCCGAAAGGGGCATCGCCGAATCTAACTTCCTTGTTTAGATAGTGTATGAATAGGCCCGACTAAATCCTTGTATGGCTTCCTCCATTTCTCTATAAAAAGAAATATGACCAAGAGTGGTTCGAATGTATATAGAACGGATTTCTTTTTTTCTATTTCCCACTACTAGATAGTGGGCATAAATCTCATGATAAGTCCCAAAAGATTCATATTGAACTTCAATTGGAACTTCTCTTGACCCAACGATGCGTTGATCTAGTTTCCATCGGAGCCACAAGGGACTGTTTAAACCGATTCGTTTCTGTCTATAAGCTCCCAGTGCATCATAGGAACTAGAAAAATGGGGTTCTTTATGTTTCGTATACTTATAGTAATTGTTATTATTGTAGTTTAGTTTTTTATTTGGAGAGTTTCCGCAACTATTATATCTATTTGCACAAATACCTCGACGGTTTCCAATCGTTAATACATAAAGTCCGATAAGCATGTCTTGGGTTGGCACGCAAATAGGATCTCCAATAGCGGGAGACAGGAGATTCATATGAGAAAACATAAGTAAACGGGCTTCCGCCTGAGCTTCCAAGGATAAAGGTAGATGAACAGCCATTTGATCCCCATCAAAGTCCGCATTGAAACCCTTACACACTAATGGATGTAAACAAATAGTACGCCCCTCTACTAAAGTGGGTTGGAAGGCTTGTATGCCTAATCTATGCAGGGTAGGCGCTCTGTTCAACAGTACAGGATGTCCCCGCATAACTTCTTGAAGTATTTCCCATACAATGGGTTCCTTTTCCCAAATTTTCCTTTTAGCAATCCTGACATTAGAAGTAGCACGTTTCGTGATTAAATCGCGAATTACAAATAGCTGAAAAAGCTTTATTGCTATCTCTAGAGGTAATCCACATTGATGTAATGAAAGCGAAGGACCCACAACAATGACAGAACGCCCCGAGTAATCGACCCGTTTCCCAAGCAGAGTCTCGCGAAACCTCCCCTCTTTACCCTCAATTACATCTGAAAGTGATTTGTATACTTTGTTGTGACCATCCCTCGTCGGTTGCCCGCGGGACCCACTATCAAGAAGTGTATCCACGGCTTCTTGTACCAATTTTTCCTGGCACATTACTAAATCCGCTGGTGCTAATTCACTTCTTTTTAATAGATAGGCAAGGTTGTTGTTCCGACGGATAACTCTCTTATAAAGTTCATTAATATCCGAAGTCACTACTTTATCCCCAGACCTATAAACAATGGGTCTCAATTCGGGAGGAAGAACCGGTAATAAGCACAAAACCATCCATTCTGGTTCTACATTTGTTTGAATAAAATGTTTCGCCAATTGCATACGTCTAATCAAAAAAACTTTTCTTATTCGTCTTTTTCTATCTTCCCATTCATCTCCACTATACCCCTCGTCTTCTAATTCCTTCCATTCAACCAAAGAATTCTCTATAATAATTCGCAAATCCAAATCCGCTAATTGTTCTCTAATAGCACCTGCTCCTGTCGCAATTTCCCGATTTCGAAATGTTGCAAAGCCTGGGGTAGAAAAAAAGGGAGAAATACTGTGGTTACAGGATGAAATTTCATCTTCGAATAAACCCCGTAATCGTAAGAAAGTAGGTTTTTTAGCGCAGGGCCTAGCAAAAGAGAAATCGCCATATACTAGGCCCTCCAATTTCTTAAGGGGTTTATCTAAAAGATTCGCGATATAACTAGGAAGACCTTTCAAATACCACACATGAGTCACTGGACATGCCAGTTTGATGTATCCCATTTGATATCTTCGTATCCGAGAATCAACAAATTCTACCCCGCATTTTTGGCAAAATCTTTCGTCTTCATTTTCAGCTACGCTCGCTCGAGAATTTCCACAAGCACAAATTCCGCTTTTTATGGGTCCAAAGATTCTTTCGCAAAACAATCCATCTTTTTCTGGTTTATCGGTTTTATAATGAAAAGTAGAGGGCCTTGTGACTTCGCCAACGACTTCCCCATTAGGTAGGATTTTTTTAGCCCAAGCCTTTATTTGTTGAGGGGAAACGAGTCCAATTTGAAGTTGTTTATGTTTATATTGGTCAATCATAAAATAGAAATAAGAAAATAATTTATATTTATTCCGATCAAATATCCTCCCTATTAACCTGGAAGTTCTTCTCAGATACAAGGAAATGGTTCAGTTCTAGAGCCAAAGATCGTAGTTCTCGAACGAGCACTCGAAAAGATTCTGGAGGATCCTCGTGATTAGGCACTCTTTTTCCCCAGATTGTAGCATTAAGTATTTCTTGGCGAGCTATAAGATGATCAGATTTATAAGTAAGTATCTCTTGTAAAATATGAGCAACACCAAATCCTTCTAAAGCCCAAACTTCCATTTCTCCTACTCGTTGTCCTCCTTGCTTGGCTCTTCCTCTAACGGGTTGTTGGGTAACAAGTGAGTAGGGCCCAGTAGAACGTCCATGAATTTTCTCATCAACTTGATGAATTAATTTTAAGATATAGGACTTCCCTATTAGAACAGGTTGTTCGAAGGGATCTCCTGTTCTTCCATCAAATATTCTGCTTTTTCCCGGGTACTCGGGTTCAAATACCCATGGATTTTTTGTTTGTTTACCGGCTTCATATAATTCTGAAAACACAAGTTTTCTTGAAGCCTCTTGCTCATATCTCTCATCAAAGGGTGCTATTCTATAATGTTTCTTTAGCAGATCCCCTGCTAATCCGAGCGAGCTTTCAAATATTTGTCCCACATTCATTCGTGAGGGTACTCCTAAGGGATTGAAGACCATATCAACAGGTGTTCCATCTTGCAAATAGGGCATATCTTGCCTAGGCAAAATTTTGGAAATGATCCCCTTATTCCCGTGTCTTCCGGCTATTTTATCCCCAACTTTGATTTCACGTTTCTGTAAAATATATACACGAACCATTATGTCAAGGGGGTCTCTCTGGATCCATTTCACATCGATAACGCGCCCTCTTTCACCTATAGGAAGTTTGAGAGAAGTTTCTTTTGAAGTGGATACCTCGAGACCAAAAATAGCCCGTAATAATCCAGCTTCCGCGATATACGACGATTCGCTCGCTATCAGAGGCGTTAATTTACCTACTAAAATATCGCCAGTTTCTACCCAGGATCCCAACCTCACAACTCCATTTCTGTCCAAATTGCGGAGTAAATGTTCTTCGAGATGTGGTATTTCTTTAGTGATTTTTTCAGTGGAGCCTTGGCTTGCTGTATCCGTCTGAATTTCATATTTTCGGATGTGAAAAGAAGTATAAATATCCTCATATACTAAACGTTCGCTAATTAGTACTGCGTCTTCAAAATTGTAACCCTCCCAGGGCATATAAGCTACTAAAACGTTTTTTCCTAAAGCAAGTTCCCCCCCAACTGTAGCTGCTCCCTCCGCTAAAATTTGCCCTTTTTTAATGGATTTACCCCGCGGAACCCGAGGTTTTTGGTGCATACAAGTATTTTTGTTAGAGCGCCGATGGGCAACTAAAGGAATACTTATAGTCTTCCCACTACTTGATAAAAGGATCTTGTGACTATCACTAAAAACGATCTTTCCCTCGCGTTCGGCTATAACGGAAACCCTCGAATCTAGAGCTGTTTGGCGTTCCAATCCAGTTCCAACAATGCACTTCTCGGACCGAGAAAGTGGAACTGCTTGGCGCTGCATATTAGAACTCATTAAAGCCCGATTCGCATCATTATGCTCAATAAAAGGAATGAGAGAACCTCCAATAGAAAAATATTGGAAAGGAAAAATACTTCTAACATGAATCTGTTCCCATGCAATAGTAAGGAATTCTTGACGGTATCTAGCTGGAACAACCTGTTCTTCCTGAATACCCTGATTCAAGGACAAAGAATTTCCTGCTGCTATCATATAATATTCATCTCTATTTGATGATAAATAAACTACCTGTCTCTCTTTTTTTTCTTTTGCTTTCTCAGATATTTCATAAAACGGACTCTCTATAGATCCCCACCAGTGATCAATTCTGGCATGAATAGCTAACGATCCGGTAAGTCCAACATTGATTCCTTCGGACGTGTCAATTGGACAAATACGCCCGTAGTGACTCGGATGAATATCTCGGCTCCGAAAACTTGCAGTTCTCCCCGTCAATCCTCCAGGACCCAAACAACTCACTTTTCGCCCATGAACCGTTTGTGTCAATGGATTGGTTTGATCAAAAACTTGAGATAAGGGGTATGTGCCAAAAAAGGTCTCATAAGTAGTTATTAATAAAATCGAAGTTGAAGTTGGAGTTACCAAAGTTTGTGGAGTCGGTTTCGATTGACGTATGAATACTCTACGGATAGTTTTTTGAACCGCATGTTGTAAACGGCCAAGAGCCAGTCCGAATTGATCTTGTAACAGATCCGCAACCGAACGAATACGTTTATTTTTCAAGTGATTCATATCGTCATCGTCAAGTATACCTGTTCCAAATTTCATTCCAATCAAATGATCCGTAGCGGCCAACACATCTCGTGGTAACAGGAATGTCTTGTTCTGAGGGATATCAAGACTCAGTCTCCGATTCATATTTCGTCGACCAACTCTTCCTAATTCACATTTTTGTTGAAAAAATTTCTTTTGTAATTCCTCGCATAAGGACTCCGAAAATACCAGGTCCCCTCCTACACAAGCAAATTGTTGATAAAACTCCAAAATCGCTTTTTCTTTTGACTCAATCCTCTTCTTCTCCTTAGCATTCGGGAAAGACAAGAAAATTTCGGGGTAGGAAACATTATCTAAAATTTCTCTTAGATTTGAACCCATAGCTGATGATAGAACTAAAATAGATATCTTTTGTTTTCTACTTACGCGAGCCCATATCCTTTCTTTTTTATCAATTGCAAATTCCGACCTTCCTCCCCAATCTGATATTATAGTCCCGGTGTATATAGAAATTCCCTTATGGTCTAATTCCGAGCGGTAGTAAATACCAGGACTTAGCAATATTTGATTGATCACAATTCGGTATATTCCGTTTATTATAAAGGTTCCTAAGGAATTCATTATAGGGATGTTCCCAATAGAAATGGTTTGCTTTTGCACATCGAAACCAAAAATTAATCTCGCGGATACATATAATTCGGAAGAATAGGTGAGTGATTCATACACAGCATCCCTTTCTTTTATCGAGGGTTCTAGCAATTGATATCCTTTCGCAAATAATTGAAATGCAATTTCGTGATCTGGATCTTTAATTGTTGGAAACTTCTCAAGTTCTTCTGCCAAGCCTTGATTAATGAATCTACAAAATCCCTCGAATTGGATCTGACTAAATCCGGGTATTGTGGACATTCCCTCATTTCTATTCTGGAGCATTTTAATCTTTAGTTTCCTATTTATCGAAGAAAAATTCCATTATCAGCTCACTCTTCATCAATCCCTACGGATCAATCTAGCAATCATGGAATCTATATTCTGTTTACTGAATCACATGAAATTCTAGGGAACTCCACACACGTATTTCATATATGTATTTCATACATATGAATAGAGACGATTTCGACGAAAGTTCGAATTTAGCAGGGGTAGAAATGAAATAAAAATGAATTGATAAAACAGTCCTAGAAAAAAATTCTGCCACTTAACCTTTATGATATTCTAAAAAGATTGGATAGCAAAGATTTCTCGTTTTATCTCCTTTCTATGAAAGGGATAAAGCCATAATAATTTATAAACACTAGAAAGTTTGACTTTAGTTCGATTTAGAATACCACGCTTAGTTTCATTTTCAAAAAGAATTTGAAGGTTCTTTTTTGTTTCGTATTCGTAGTAGTAGAATTGCTGGAAAATAAAGGATTTCGTTGTAAAATCCTAAAATAAATAAAGTAAAGTAAGTACTTTATTTTTTAAGTACTTGCCAATCTAGTTATCCTTTCTTTTATCGTAATTGCACTTAGGTGGACCAAGAAAAGAAGGCCATAATCTATATCAGAGAAAATTCCCTCTTTTTTTTATTCAAGATATTTAATGCAATGCAAAATTAAAGCACGATTCCCCATAGGGATATGTACATAAGGGGGATGCATAGATAATAATGCTGTTTGGACCTGGAGTTTCCCTATATACAGATTAGGGAAACATTTATTCTATTTTATTATGCCATTCAAAATAATGGGGGGGGGGGGAGAATACCGATTTAAGAGTCGTTCACTACTGCAATTCAAAAAAAAATGTAAATTATAGTTAATGGTTCTAATTTGTTCTGAATTTTACAGCCTGCGACTGGAAATCCACTTTTTTTCCTTTGTCATCTCAATAGAATAGAAAGAAAAGGGAAGTTTTCTAGTGTTAGCAATATGTGTTTTAAGATAGAATCCATCAAGGAGAATAAGCGAAACTGGATCCAAAAAAAGTAGAAATTTATTTTTTTTTTTGAAGATTAGAAAAAAGTAAGTAGAATTAGATTCAAGATAAAAGAAAAAAAGGGTTTTAGGAAAAAAATGTGGATGAATACTTGTTCTTTTCTCGATTTTAGATCGGATTTTTTTTTTGGCGGCATGGCCAAGTGGTAAGGCAGGGGACTGCAAATCCTTTACCCCCAGTTCAAATCTGGGTGCCGCCTGATCAATAAAATACTTAGGATTACTTAGGATTATAGTACTGATCAAACTAGACAAATTCGTACCCCCCATAAGTTGGGGCACGAGAGTAACTAGGTCTGGCGATACTGGATTTTGAGAATCCATACCTTAGTTCTATCCTCAAACTATGGTTTGTTTTGTCGGGAGTGGCCCAAACGGCTACCAATAGGGATGAGGTAGCGTTTCCTTATTCTTTTATTAATTAAAATTGATTTGATTCGAGAATTTCAAACTACGAGACTAAGATATCAGAAATCTTCGTATCCAAAGGTCCCTAAGGGGCAGTTTTTTTTTTCAATCTAAGATTGAAGAAGGGACTTCACGAAGAAATAAAAAAACTTCCTAATTATCATACATTTTATTTATCGTACATCTTACTACATATATTTCGTACATCTTATGCTACCTACATACACTAAAGTAAAGGTTACTGATTCTGTCGAGAATTCGATTGAATAGGCTGATCAAAAATCCATTTCGGGGTTGTGGATAAGGCCTCCTTACTTTTTCATAGAAAGATAGAAAGCGGGGCAGTAGGGTTTAGGTCAAAAATAAACATGGGTAAGGTAGGTATCCAATAAATATTTATCTATCCTAATTTTATGGTATATTCTTACGTCCTTTGCTTATATTTTAAAAAAGGTAACAAACGAAAGAAAAAATCTCTCTATTCCCGCGTCTTCGATTCAGGACATCCCCCTTTTTTTAGGGAAAGGGCTATGTATCATATTTATACTTAATGCTCTCCAATTCTACCAGAAATCATATAAGAATTTGTTAGGAGTAAATTCCTTTAACGGATTCATCCATAGTCTTAGGGCAGAATAGAATGGACTTTTGACTCTGTACCCTTGATTCCACTATGATTATTGATCAATAGTAGAAGAATTCCTTCATAGAAATAGGAGACATAATTTACATGGATATAGTAAGTCTCGCTTGGGCTGCTTTAATGGTGGTCTTTACATTTTCTCTTTCGCTAGTAGTATGGGGGAGGAGTGGACTCTAGGGATACTACCAATTGATTGAGTAATCGAATTGTAGTATCAACTCTTTTCTTTAATTGATCGTTTTGTATTAAAAATTTTGCCAAACTTTCTTTTTTCTCTCTTTCTTTAGTTTTGTTTCACTCTTGTAAGAAACTCTTTTAAGAAAGTAATAAAGAGTTATTCTATTCTACTATGTTCTCTTCCAGTATAATAGAATAGAAAGGGCGATTATAGTAATTCAGAACTTCTATTCTACTAGAAGTGGCAAGTAAAAAGAAAGTTCTATACATAAGAAAATTATACTTTCTTACACGAAACTATTCACAACATATCGCAATTTTCTATTTATACTATTTTCTAAGAATAAGAAAATTTTTTATGTTATTTTTTTTTTTGAAGGATCTCGCGCTATTTTTAAGTATTTTTAAGCATGAAAGATTCGTAGGTTTTTTCCTTTTACTTTTTTCTTTTACTATTTTCTTTTACTAGAATAGTCTATTCTCGTATTATTTTTCTCCCCCCCCCCATGGATTCCTTCAATGAAGAATTGTCTTCGATTTTTTGTATTTTGACTTGATTGAAATTAAGTGGATGCAGTGAACAAAGAAGTGGAATTAGACGACTATTTCAATCTACTAATCGATTCTATGTAGATTCACGATAATATATATAGAAAGAATCTAAAGTGTGGTAGAAAGAACTACATGTAGCTCTTTCTACCACACTTTATGATTCCAACCGGATCCTTTCATTTAAGACTTGGATTTTTATTTTCTTTAATCCCTTTTTCATTTCTTCAATGATTAATTGGAATTCCAATTAATCATTTTGGCTGGCTGTTTTTACATAAATAATAAGTAAAAAGGCAGTAGGAACTAGAATGAACAATGCAGTAGCAATAAATGCGAGAATATTGACTTCCATAACCTCTTTATTTTTTTTTTTCACAATAACTCGGGATGTAATCCCATGGAGAGGAAAAAGGGGGTATCCCGTAAATTCAAGGGGAGGACTTGCATTCTGATAATACGGAATCAATTCAATATTATGAATTTTGGATCTATCAAATCAATTCATGGTTGATAGTGGAATAATATAACATAGGAAGATCCCTTATCAATACTAAGACAAAAATAGGTTTTTTGATTGGATTCGAAACCCCCCATATTCTATTTTTCATTCTTTTCTACTTTTGCTTTTCGAATTCTTTTCTACTTTTGCTTTTCTATATGTATAACAAAAAATCTTTCTTATCTTATCAAATTTCCCTTCCTTTTTCTTATAGTTATACATACAATTATGTATGTATGTATTATATGACCACCTTTCTATGGGTCACATAGACATCCAAATAAGCAGTAGAAGTCGAAATGAGATGGAGAAAAGAGGATTTTAAATAAAAAGGATCCCATATTTTAATTTAGGAAAAAGATCGTTTGCTTGGTTTTTTTTTATTAGGTTACTATCAATATCTGCTTTTTGGATGAGAGCGGATCCATAAAAAAAGGATTCGGCAAATGGAGTGAGAATGAGGTGGATTCTTTCCAATTATTCATTGAACATACACAAACAAAGTTGGAACTAGAAAATGGAAGGGGTGTATTTTAACCCCAAAAAAGGAACTAATTAGATGAAATGCATTCTCTAACAATAAACAACAATAAAAGAATACGTTTTATGTATGGATTCCGGTAAAATACCGGTACTCGATTCCATAAGAGTCGAATAGGAAGTTAAGATGAGGACGGTATCATCCTAAAAATAGAGTAATATCCTAAATTATACTAATCCACGTATGATATGTATGCCTTTCCTTATCAACCGGAAGTAGTGAAAAAAAATTCCTATACTGCTCTCTTTTTACTGAGAAATACGAAATAAAAAAAGTGAAGTAAGGGTGCCCCATGGATATTTGATCTTGCCCCCTGCCCCCCCCTTTTTCATCAAAAATTTCCATGAAAAAAGGAAAGATGAATTTGTCTATTCATTCAACCCTAGTTCGGGACTGACGGGGCTCGAACCCGCAGCTTCCGCCTTGACAGGGCGGTGCTCTGACCAATTGAACTACAATCCCTGCGGGGTGTATGGCATGCCCATTCTTATCTTAAAATAGAACCATAAGAAGATTCGATTCGTCTGTCGTGTCGTGCTCTAAGAAATAGACGAATCATATACTACATACCCACATAGGATATGTGGGTATAGTGCGAGTGGCATAACAAGTATGCCGCGATTTTTTATCCCTAAAAATAAACGAGAATCTGCCTTTCCATAAGAAAAACTCTTTTCTTTGTCTTTTCTTTGTAAGATAAAGAATCAGAGAGATATGGATTCTAAATATATTTTCCCTTTTCTGTTTATCCTTTATTTCTATGAACTAAATCCATTATTTTTTATGGAAGAAAAAAATAATGGATTTAGTTCATATTCATGAAGCCCTAGATTTTTGGGCCGAGCTGGATTTGAACCAGCGTAGACATATCGTCAACGAATTTACAGTCCGTCCCCATTAACCGCTCGGGCATCGACCCAGGAAGAATTTATTCTAGGCTTTTTGATAATCTATGATTAACCTCTTTTTATAATACTCCCTACCCCCAGGGGAAGTCGAATCCCCGCTGCCTCCTTGAAAGAGAGATGTCCTGAACCACTAGACGATGGGGGCATCACTAGACGATAGCACTATATACAACCACTCGTCATTATACTATAATGATAGTATGAGCAGTTTTTTTGAATTGTCAATATACTCGAAAAGTATAACTAGATCAAAGGAAAGAGTCTTTACTACTTTTCTGTTATGCTTTCATAGGATTTTTTTAGTTGATGGTTAGGTTAATTCACGGATCATCCCCTACTTTTTAAGTTAAGGAAATTCGTTTAAATTAAAGGGTCTAGAATAAGAATAGATTAATAAAAAGGAGTCTAGATTAGTTCAGTACAGGTATTGATTTGATTGCTCTAACAGGAAAAAGAGTCCAATTTCATTTCTTTTTTTTAAACTCTGTACTTCGTTTAGTGTTCAGACCAAAAATGTGGGCATCTCGCACTAAACTAAGTCATAAAATTCAAGAAAAAATGGAGATATTAAAAAAAAAAAAGAAAAAAATGAATGAATTTAGTAGAAAAGTACTTTCTCGGATTCGAACCGATGACTTCCGTCTTACCAAGACATTATTCTACCACTAAGTGAAAAGCCCTTTATCGGATTTGAACCGATGACTTATGCCTTACCATGGCATTACTCTACCACTGAGTTAAAAGGGCTTTTTATTCAATAATTAGCCACTTTCATTTACCATTATGGATCTACTGCATAATGTACATCTTATATGTATATATTAATGTACATATTATATGTATATATAGAGATATATGTAGAGATTTTCTTTTATATATATCGGATACACTTGAAGAGGGTAAGTTCATAGGTATGTAAGCACTATCTCGTACGATTCACCAAACCAAAGCCCGGAGGTTCCATTTTTTTTGTTTAAGAGGAGAACAAATATGTATCAATTGTTGAATCGGACACAACAATGGGCCAAAACGGCCAAAGGGGCAATAAGAACTGCTGTTAAAAAAATGATAGACTTTGTTTTTTTTATCTTTAGGCTATTCACTTTTCACTTGCTCAGAATGTTCTGCAGAATTAGGGACTTTTTTCTTTTATTGGCTGATCTGATGATGAGAACTTTCTCCATTTATGTTTTATTTCCTCTAATTCTAATTGGGTGGGGTATAAAGGAATTTGCGCTCTTCATATACCCATATGGCTGGGTATTAATTTTCAGTGATATACTTCTTATCTGTTTTGGTGAGAGATTGAAACAATTTTTAGCGGGCATCTCTTGGAAAAACTTTCGAGTTCAAAACTTTTTCATTTTTCTTAAAAAGTTTTGGAGGGATTTGTTGAAACGATTTTCAACAGGTACCCCTTGGAAATGGGGTACTTGACTATTCTACAAGGATTCTAGTGGATTTGGAACAAACTATGTTGGAGTTTTATCAACAATTTTTCAAAAAGTTGGCAGTCGAATTTATACTGCAGATTATAAAAATTATACTACTGCGGCCCAACAAAAAATAAAAAGCATATCCTACATACCTAACTCCTCGAGGTTCAGGGTTTTCTCCTCATACGGCTCGAGAGGAGGATTCTAGATTTTCAATCCTAGGGTGAAAAGGAAGGGAGCAGATACCCAATATGATTCTTAGGAGGAACGTTTGGTAATGGTCCTCTATGCTCTTTTTTATATGTTCTTAGTTCTATTCATCTTCTTTGATTCTTTTAAACAAGAATCCAATAAACTAGAATTGAGTGGAAAAGAAGAGAGAAAATTAGTAAATGGGGAGGATCCACTAACCAGAGACTTTCTGGATCCTCTTTATGAGGAGTTTGAGGAGTCCTCATCAGAGGACTCTGATGTAAATTTTCATGAGGAAGTCTATGATGAATTTTTTAAAGTCATCTCACTCCTTCCCTATGGCTCGGACTTCATGATAAGTGGAGGAAGAAAACATCTTTCCCAATTTCTTTGTTCAATTCTGAACAAAAAAGAAAAGGAAGAAAAGGATTTATGGGGACTGTATTGCCCCCTATATCTCTTAGTTTATATTGTAGGAATAATCAAACTATTCCTTACAACAGTCTGGCACATTTGCGTCCTCACAAATAATGATCCTTGTAGTCATAACCGTAGAATGGATCCTAATCGAAATGCATACATTTGGTTCATACGCTATTGGCATGGTAAGAAGAGATGTATTTTACAGACTGGAGAGGGGCTATCTAAATCCTAAAGTAAAGGCCCGCGATTGAAGTACCAACCGCCCACACCCATGAACTTTCTCCGTTTGACTCGATAAGGTGGAATTAGCCTCCTTCTCGAATGGCTACCCTTGACAAAGGGTAGCGTTGGTATCATAATCTACATGTAGCGGGTATAGTTTAGTGGTAAAAGTGTGATTCGTTCTATTAATAACTGAATTTGAAATGATATACTTAAGGCATCCTTAAGTTTTTTTATATTCATATTCCGATGAAAACTTTAGTTCTTATAAAGGGTTTAATCCTTTTCCTCTCAATAGCATAGTGAGGAAGAATATACATTCTCGCGATTAGTATCCAAAGACTAATTGAATTTGCATCGAAAATACAAATTCGATTATGAGTATGGAGTCGCGAAGCATAATTTTGCATTGGATTAAGTATTCCGATTGAATAAATATGAGTAAAGGATCTATGGATGAAGATACAAAAAAGTTTATTTCCAATCGTAACTAAATCTTCTTTTGTTTTGTTTAAAATAAAAAGGAAATGGAAGCCCAATAGCTAAAAAACGAGGGTTTTGGTTTACTAGAACCATCAGTATATTGTTTCAGCTCGGCGGAAAACCAATTCTTTTCCTCAGGATCTCTTGAATGAAATTAGGGAACGAAGTAAGTAGATTAGATAGATATTTAGGAGAATTTTGATCTCCTACTCTATAGGGATCATCTAGAAAGCAGAGAGCTTTGGTTCCATTCAGACGGAAAAGCTGACATAGATGTTAAGCGGTGAGAATATCCATAAAGGAGCCGAATGAAATCAAAATTTCATGTTCGGTTTTGAATTAGAGACGTTAAAAATAATCAACCAACGTCGACTATAACCCCTAGCCTTCCAAGCTAACGATGCGGGTTCGATTCCCGCTACCCGCTCCATTCTGTATAAAAAGACTATTCTATTTGTTTGTCTAGACATGGTAGAGACTTGTATTCAACCTTTTTCGTCCACCTCTTTTCGGCCCTACAGAGCGGAGTAGAGCAGTTTGGTAGCTCACGAGGCTCATAACCTTGAGGTCACGGGTTCGATTCCCGTCTCCGCACTTATTGTATAGATATGGTGGAGGGCTATATCCAACCCTTTTTTTTTTATTCAGCAGGCAGAGTAGAAAAAAAAATGATAGAAAAGCATAGCCTATCCCCCTTTCAAAACCGTTTGTCTCTTGTTTGTCTCGGTAAATCCCCGTTTTAGGGAACTTTCTTGGAAAGTTGGATTTTCGCCCCCGAAGCACTCTTTTTTTTTTTTGAGTCGGGTGCAAAGGAAGGATAAGATAGGAAGGGGTACAGTACTAGACTAACAACTAATTGATTTAATATTAATTAAATCGAAGCAGTTAAGTAGTCAACTAGACTTAATTTTTTATCATAGTACCTTACTAAATTAAACTGGCGAACGACGGGAATCGAACCCGTATCTTCTCCTTGGCAAGGAGATGTTTTACCACTGAACCACGCTCGCTACATTGAACTACGCCCGCTACGGCCTATATTTTATAGGATATATCCACCTGGGTCGACCGTCTATGTCTGGGTCGACCGTTTCATTTTCTATTAGAGTTTTCTTTTTATTAATTGTCTGTCAATCAATATTCTAATGGCAATAGAATTTCATAATAATGAAAGAGAAGAGGTAATAATTAGGAACGAAAATAGCATTTTAATGTGTATCAAAATCCGAAAAAGGGACTTTCTTTTTATTTATTTTGTTTTGTATCGGGCTACT